AAATGAAACTATGTCGAAAATGAAAAAACAGCCGAGGTTTTTTTTCTGAACAAACAATATTTCTCCCTTTTTTTCATGCAAAGAGCGAAGAAAAAAAAATGATTCAACCTCAAACCCATTTAAATGTGGCGGACAACAGCGGGGCTAGAAAATTACTGTGTATTCGAATCATAGGAGCTAGTAATCGACGATATGCTCATATTGGTGACGTGATTGTTGCTGTAATCAAAGAAGCAGTACCTCATATGCCTCTACAAAGATCCGAAGTGATCAGAGCTGTAATTGTACGTACATGTAAAGAACTTAAACGAGATAATGGTATGATTTTAAAATATGATGATAATGCTGCGGTTGTCATTGATCAAGAAGGAAATCCAAAAGGAACTCGAGTTTTTGGTGCGATCGCTCGAGAATTGAGACAGTTGAATTTTACGAAAATAATTTCATTAGCTCCAGAGGTATTCTAAATACTAATAAGGGTATCTGAAATATATTCAATTTATTATTAGTAGAATTTTTTAGTAAATTATGTATTAGGCATGTACCTTAAAAAAAAAAAAAAGAAGAACATGTTGATTATATAAAAAATCGGAGGCACCAATAATAATGGTTCGTCATGGGTAGGGACACTATTGCTAACATAATAACTTCTATACGAAATGCTGACATGGATAAAAAAGGAACAGTTCGAATCGCACATACGAAGATTACCGAAAGGATTGTTAAAATACTTCTACGAGAAGGCTTTATAGAAAATGTGAGAAAACATCGAGAAAGCACGAAAAATTTCTTGGTTTCAACTCTGCGACATCGAAGGAATAGGAAGGGGCGATATAGAACTATTTTAAAACGGATCAGTCGACCCGGTCAACGAATCTATTCCAATTATGAAAAAATTCCCAGGATTTTAGGAGGAATAGGTATTGTTATCCTTTCTACCTCTCGAGGTATAATGACAGACCGAGAGGCTCGACTAGAAGGAATCGGAGGAGAAATTTTGTGTTATATATGGTAATCCTTCTAGTATCCGAATTTAAATTGAATCTGCAACTTCCTATTTGTTTTGTGAAGGAAAGAGAAAGGACGGGTTGTCTAATATCATTCTTATTTTTTTTAGCTTTAGTTGATACTTAAAGAGGTTTATCTAGAATGAAAGATGAAAAATGGATCTTAGAAGGACTTGTAGTGGAATCACTTCGCAATGGTATGTTTCGAGTTCGTTTAGATAATGACGATCTGATCCTAGGTTATATTTCTGGAAAGATACGGCGTAGTTATATACGAATACTACCAGGCGATAGAGTCAAAATTGAAGTAAGTCGTTATGATTCAACCCGGGGGCGCATAATTTTTAGAATAGACCCTAAACCCCGCAACAAAGATTCGAACGATTAATTGGATTTATCAATCCTCCTTTCGTTGGGATACAATTTGAGGTTCAAAATTTCAAGAGATTTCTTTTTTTTTTTCTAGAGTAGATTCGTAATTTCATTAAGGTAAGGAAAAACAAATTATGAAAAAAAGAGCCTCCGTTCGTAAAATTTGCGAAAAATGTCGACTGATCCGTAGACGGGGACGAATTATAGTAATTTGCTCCAACCCTAGGCATAAACAGAGACAGGGATAATATTTCTAAAAAAAAAAAGGGACTCTACAACGTACCCAATGCACAAATAAAAGAAAAGATTTGTTTTGACACGAAATGGATATATCCATATATCTCTGACTCATTTTTATGAGATGATAAAATATGGCAAAACCTATATCAAGAACTAGTTTACGTAACTATGTGCGTTTTATTCCACGGAAAAATCCGCGTTTTACTTCACGGAAGTCTCCGCGTTTTACTTCACGGAAAAGTAGTCTTCGAATATCCAAGGGGGTAATAAATATTCAAGCAAGTTTCAACAATACCATTGTAACGGTTACAGATACCCAGGGTCAGGTGGTTTCATGGTCCTCCGCCGGTACTTGTGGATTCAGGGGCCCAAGAAGAGGGACGCCCTTTGCTGCGCAAACTGCGACAGCAAATGCTATTAGTATAGTAATCGATCAGGGTATGCAAGAAGCAGACGTCAGAATAAAAGGTCCCGGTCTCGGACGAGATTCTGCATTACGAGCCATTCGGAGAAGTGGAATACGGCTAAATTGCGTCATGGACGTAACCCCTCTACCACATAATGGATGCAGACCTCCAAAAAAAAGACGCGTATAAATTGTAAAAATCTAAAACAGGAGGATTAATGAAAAAAGACGAAGTGAAGCGAATAGAACACATTGTCCAATGGAGTTGTGTTGCTACAAAGGAGATTAGCCAACATTATAAATATGGGCGTTTTGTTCTGTGTCCGCTTCGGGAAGGTCAAGCCGAGACGATCGCCATTTCGCTACGAAAGACTTTGCTTAGCGAAGTGGAAGGAATATGTATTACTCACGTAAATGTAATAGCAGCACACTACATCTCCTATGACTTTAGTAGAATAGTCGGTGTTAAAGAATC